AAAGAAGAACTGGGTGATTGCTCCTTTTTAGGTAAGGGTAAGGAAGGACTTCTTTTCTTCCATCCATACCTCTCTGTTTTCAACAAAAGAAAGAGGGAATTCCTGTGGCTTGGGTTAGGATTGGGCGGATCCTACTGGATTTCTCTATTCATTTGCATTTCTATGTCTATGTGCTTTCGCACCCTTTTGTTTGAATAGCCAAGGGGCGGATGTAGCCAAGTGGGTTAAGGCAGTGGATTGTGAATCCACCATACGCGGGTTCAATTCCCGTCGTTCGCCCAGAGGTCCTGTCTGATACACAATGGAAAGGGCTTCTCCATATTACGAGAGTTCTCGAGTCCATAATTTGATACAAGGAACTACTGCCCGCAATCACTTCCTGTCCTTCCGTTTTCTGTTGAGGTCGATCCCCTCGAGGGCTTCCTCTTGGATCAGTGATCCATTTCGAGGTTTCGTCCGCAACCGAATGGGTTACTTCCTGCAATAGAAACAAAGACAGAGGGAAGGGTTCCCGACTCTGAAAGCAAACGCGGAATAAAGAAAATCTCCCCACTACGACCCGTCGGTTAACAGCCGATCGCTCTACCACTGAGCTACTGAGGAACAAGCGGGGATTCGATCGCATGGAGTTCAATTCCCCTTCTCAACCCATGACCAATAGGAGCTCGGACTTTCCTTCGTAACCCCCCGAACTTCCTCGTCTTCCATTTTTCATTTCATAGGGAACCTCAACGCAGCTCGCTTTCATTCTATTCCATCCATATCCCCACTCATTTAATATCCCTTTGGTCTCATTGACATAAGAGATGTCGTCTCGAGTCGATTTCTCTATCTATAGAATAGATGGAAAACTCAAAAACAAAAGAATCGAGAAATGGAAAAATTTCCTTTTTTTAGGAGGATCAAAAATCAAAAAGATTCTTTCTTCTATTCAAAAATGGAAAAAGAAAAAAAAGGCAGAAATGAAGAAACCAATCAATACACAAGATAAATAGAATAAAAGATAAGAAGGGACGCGCCCCCCCTACATATTGGATACCCTCTCCTACAAAAAAAGCAGAATACCCAGCCCGCTCGTAATTCCATCAATAACTCGCGCATCAAAAAAATGAGTGAATTCAGCCAATTCTCTTATCCCCTTCATTAAGGATATTGTGTAAAAAGCGTCTAGGGAACCACAATTAGACGACCAATCCTCTAGCCGATTTCTCCCCCATTTTCTTAGGACCCCCTTTAAGAAAAAGATTCATGAACTTCGATTTTGTTAAAGAGAAATAAAGGGGCTTCGAGAAAAAAGAAGCGATAACTATTCCCAAAGAAGATATACTGACCAACAAAGTTCCATTTGTTTGAAGTTCATGCCAATCCAAAGAATTCGGGGACTTTTGATGGAAAAGATTTCTAGACGGGGTTCACCATTTGGACAATATATCCCAATCCCCCTTCTTGATTGAAAGGAATTCCAATAGCACCCACAAAGAGAGTAAATAGGACCAATACAATGATAGGGAATAGTAGAGTATTCTCCGATTCCTCGGGACAAGGGAGAGTCTTCTTAGTGCCAAAATGAGGCAAAGGGCAGAGCATCTTCCTTCCATTACTATCGAGTCGCTATCGCTTCTTACAAAAAAAAGGAACCCTTTGCGGATTATTCATTGTTAATGAAGTTTTTGAAAAGGGGGGTTGCATCGCTTTTAGTCCTTCATTTCCCCATAAAGATATTGAATACAAAGAACTACCTCGTTTTCCACTAGAATTTCGAAAATGAAGAGTTCCGTGTCCTTCAAAACTAAGGAAATAGATCCGAAACATAGAAAATGCGGTAAATCCTGCTGTGGAACAAGCGATTATTGCGAAAATCGGGGAATCCAACCAACTCTCATTAAGAATTGCATCTTTGGACCAAAAACAAGCAAGAGGTGGAATCCCACAAAGAGAAAGTGTACCTAAGAGAAAGGTTCTTTTTTGGATTGGCATATGTTTTGTTAAACCGCCCATAAGAACCATATTCTGCATTTTTTCGGGAGAATATCCAACAAGAGCCTCTATGCAATGAATGAGGGATCCGGACCCTCCAAATAACAATGCAAGCATAAGGAATCAAATGAAATCAAGAAGCTGGCTAAGAACCCATGCCTAGAGCTAACTAGAACCCAGTGGAGACATTGTAGAATAGGCCAAAACCCTCTTAATATCCTTTCTCAAGTAGCTCCGTTCTTATACCTATCAAAGAGCTTCGATTCAATAGGGAAGGTATGGCTATGAAAAGAGGAAGAAGCCGAGCTACAAGAAAAATGCACCAGAGTAGCAGCGTGGAGAAGAGCTGAAATAGGAGTAGCTCCTTCCAGGGGGCATCGGGTAAGCATACATGAAGGGGAAATTACGCAGATTTCGCAAGCGCACAAAGTCAAAAAGGAATTTCATTATTATGAACCAAGTTATTAACTATTTGAAACAAATCGCGAAATTCGAAACTCCCCGCGATCCAATAAAGACCCAAAATGCCTCATAAGAAGGGGAAGTCCACTACACGATTCGTTACAAATGCCTTTTGGCAGGCCTTTGCGGCAACGGGGCGTGTAAACCAAAAGCCTATTAATAGATAAGAACACATTCCAACGAATTCCCCCCCAATCGAAAGTTGTATGAAATTAGAACGAGTAACTAAGCCCACCATTGAAGCATTAAAAAGCGCTATACAATCAAAAAAGCAGAAATATCCTTGCTCGTGAAACATCGAACTTTCGCTAGAAATAAGAACTGTAAGTCCAACAGTCCAGTCGTCATTCAGATTGACAGGGTAGAAGTAAGTGGATCTAGCAAACGACCAAACTCGAAAGAAAAATCATTATGGAGGGTCCAAGACCATCCCTATTCATAGATATAACTTCTATTGAGTTGCTGAATAGAAAAAGAGGCCGAAAGAAGCATAACTATCACGAACAAAAAAAGAGTAGGAAAGGCCCATAGACGGCGAAGAGCCTTTGTTGTCGTTGGAAAAAGAAGGAGGCCCACCCCTATTAACATGGGAAGAGGGAGTGGAATGAAGGGCATAATCCATGAATATGGATTTGTGGATTCCCTAAAAAATCCATAAAAAAAATGCTTCAGTTCTTTTTTCGAATTCACCAGCTCTTATCTCTTTTGAATGAAAAGGATCCACAAAAAGGGAAGATATTCCAAATGAAAATATTCAAATGCATTTTTCTATTCTTAAGTTAAGAATTATCATCCTTAATACTTCTACAATGCTCTTCAAATAGTGAAATGAGGAAGGTCCGCATTTTTGAAAAGAAATTACAAAAATTTCTTTTCAAAAAATATCATATTCTTTCACGTTCAAAAATGGACGAGTAGTCCCATGCGCCTTTTTCCAATTTCAATTAGTTAGTAGTTCTACCCTTCCCTAGCCTTCCTAATTCATTGAATAGTTACTAGAAAAAAAGGATTGAAATGCATTTCAAATAAAGTAGGTAAGACTTGGGTTCTTCAACTTTCCATTTTATGGAAAAAAGAGCATAACACAACTTGATTCAAAAGTTTCTCCCAAGGACAGAAATATTTCTGATTACAAATCCAAATTGGGACTCTTTTTTCTTTAACTGAAACCTAAGACAAAGAAGCCCTTTTTCCGTGTCCAGCGAAAAGGGGACTTTTCCACGGGGCTTCGTTTTTTGTTTTATTTTGGAACGCTCTCTATGAAAAAGGTAGAGAGAATGAATGCAACCCTGTCAACCCACAATGCGAGAATCAAATCGAAATACCAACCCCTAGCACGGGTAGCAGGATAGAAAGGGAAACAAACCCCTCTCGGGGCCCAGAATCCAAAAAAGGGGACGTTGGGCCATTGAAAAGTCTGTAGCCATAGAACACCTGGCGTAACATAGAGAATGCAGAAATTGGAGTTAATATCATTCGAACTGCCATTCCAAAAGTAATGAGTATTCTTGGCCTGAAAAGCAATTGAGAGCTGCTGATTATTCCAAAAACTACTATCAATTCGGCAAGAAACCCGCTCATGCCCGCTAATGCAAGGGAAGCCATTGATAAGATACTGAAGATCGTAAATACTTTTGGAATGGCGAGAGCCATCCCCCCGTTTTGTCAAAAGAAACAAGACATATTCTATCACAACTCGTCCCTGCCAAGAAAAAAAGAGCAGGACCCATAAACCCATGAGAGATTCTTTGTCAAATGGCTCCATTAAGCCCCGTATCCGTTATAGAGTTCATTCCTATAATTAGGAAACCCATATGAGATACGGAGGAATAGGCTCTTCTTTTTTGGAAATTCTGCTGACCAAGAGATGTTGAAGCTACATAGACTCTGTGGATTGCGCCTATTGGAATCAAGTAAGGGGAAAATAGAGAATATGCGGGGGGCAAGAAGTCCATATGAATCCGAACCAATTCATAAGCTCCCATTTTGGAGTGTCCCTAGAAGCATGCAAGTGCTGTAATGGGCCTCTCCGCGAGTGTCTGGTAACCGTGTATGAAAGGGTATACTCGACAGCAAAAGCAATAAGAAAGCCAATATAGAATAGTATTTCCAGTTCTTCAGGATAGGATGGATGAGCTGATATTGCACAATGGAATGTTGGCTCGTTGGAAACAAGGAGTCCGATACCTAGAACCCGAAAGAGGGACCGCAGTGTACAAAAGAAAATTTGGTAGCTGCCTACAGGCCTTTCTCCCCAGGGATAGAATGAAATAAAGAGGAATTCACTCTAACTCCCACATGATGAAAAAGAGCAAAAGATCCTGAGAAGAAAATGCTTCTATTTGACCGCTCTACATTGCTACCATCAAGAAATCGGAGCCTCTAGGATTTCGAGTAACTGGCCAAGTGCCTAAAGTAGCGAAAGTGGTAATAAATCCTGTGAGTAAAACAGTTCCGAGAGAGGGTCCGTCTATTCCCAATCTCCAGCAAAACGGAAAAAAAGAGATCCATTTCGAATTCTCCACGAGTTGGATTCATGGATCGTTCCGTTGAAAATGGTAACAGAATGCATAGGCCATTAGAAAGAGTTTGAGTGAACATATGCACAAAGTATACCATCGAGTTCCCTTATTTCCTCTATCAGGGAGAAAACAAATGAAGGAACCTGCGGATCTTCTATTGGAAAAGGAACCATTCTTGTGAAAAGAGTTCGTGGGAAAGGCAAGATACCCTTGGACTTAGACCACAAAACCCATGCTCAAAAATAGAATCTATTCCGTTTTCTTTTTTGAGTAGGGGTTTTGTCGGTAAAAAAAAAATGGATTCAATTTCACTGGGGTTCTCTTTAAGGGGTTAATTTAATAAGCTAGACCCATGCTTCGAGTAGTTTCATGCCATAAATAAACTCGAACACTTAAGAAATCCGTCGGACAGGCGGATTCACATCTCTTACACCCAACACAGTCCTCTGTTCGTGGAGCGGAAGCAATTTGCTTAGCTTTACATCCGTCCCAAGGTATCATTTCTAACACGTCTGTGGGACAGGCCCTGACACATTGAGTACATCCAATACATGTATCATAAATCTTTACTGAGTGTGACATGGGGTCTATCCATTTGGAAATATCATAATAGAAATTTTCGATCTAGTGAATTTCTTTGATAATAAGCGATATATTGAGACACCAGACGAATCAATGATTTCGGAGGATTTTGGAACCGAACCTTTGACTTTGAATTGACTCTTTTTCAAAAATAAGAAAGCAAAGATACTTTGACTTGCTTCGTTTTCGCAAATACAAAAAGGGTCTAGGTTCCATATCCTATATGCCAATGCAAGTTCATGAATAAGAATAGTCTCCTTTTTATGATTCATACTACTTTTTCAATCAATTCAGCGGTTAGGGGCACGAGATACATAGGGTTCAATCTCTTTTTGGATTGGATTCTTGTCTATCCAGTGGGGGAGTTCGTATCCCTAAAGTCAATCTGGCTTTTTCTATGGAGAAGAAATAAGAGGCCCGTTCCGTGGGCGCGTGGGCGTATAGAAGCGTATGCATAGAACTCTGCTTCTGGATCTGATCTGAGAGTTCTCAGTCTTTTCTTTCTCAAATCTCTTCCTATCCTATCGGAGGGCTAGGGAGGGAATCTGCGGAAGGCAAATAGGAACACATAAATGGATACGGAAGGGATGCCTTGGAATATTTGGAATGAATGACAAGCGTCCATTGTCTAATGGATAGGACAGAGGTCTTCTAAACCTTAGGTATAGGTTCAAATCCTATTGGACGCAGCTTTTTCCACAGCATATATCATAGAATGGAATCCACTCCATTTCGTTGGAATAGTGTGATCGAAAGAATCGGATACTCTCTATTCGTGGCTTGTCTGAACCAAGAGAAAGAAAGAGAAAATGATTCATAGATCTTTGAAAGAGGCTCCCTATGGGAAGTGAATTCCTAAAGTATGGTTGTAGGAGCCGCAAGGTCAAAATAGAAGCATCCATTCTAGGATTCCATTTCGGAATCCCATGACCGAGCTTAATTCGAATGGTTTTGTTCCGAAGCAAAGAGATCCACGGGGCGGTTCGTCAGTTAGGACCAAGAAGTACTGCATTCTCTTTCGGATAGGTCCGGAAAGGAAAAGGGAGGCTGGAAGGCAGGCCTTGTTGAATTCACCGGACCGGATAGTACCCCTTTGGGGAGCGTCCAGTGCCAAAGTCACTGAATGGGGTAAGCCCCCAATCCCCCAAAGGGGACTATGTACTTTCTCCGCTGGGCTACGGGCGGGCTTTTTCCCAGAGGTTTCTATTGTCCCTTGTACACAGGTTGACAAACACTAGCAACCCTTGTTCTACTGTGAACGCAAGCCCGGTCGAAGAACCGGGAGGGCTAATAGCGTGAATGCTCTTTGAATGGATTAGAAGGTCCATACATTGCTCCTGTCCCTTGTTGTGATTCCCGTTGAAGCATATACTCGGGGGGCTAGGTTCAGGGTGCACAATTTCAAAGCGGATCCCCCCTTCATTAGATAGAGAGGATCACCAAGATTTCGTGATCTGCTGCCGAACTTATTCCAATTCCAAGATCTCGTGCTCATTCAATGAAGATTCTGAATATTATGCCTTGAAGAGGACTCGAACCTCCACGCGCTTTTGCACGAGATTTTGAGTCTCGCGTGTCTACCATTTCACCACCAAGGCATCTTCAAAGTGAATTGTGTTCCATGAATATGATATCTATCTAGTATGATGTGTGAAATATATGACAAAGGCGGAGTGCTGGACTCTTTCTACGGATCCGTCATGTCGTCTAGGCCCCATCCAATTGCTTCGATTTCAATTATCCGGAGGATGCCCTCTACTATCTATTCATATTCTATCAAAAAGATGGACAATTCAAGGGATTTCTCGATTCAATAGAAACCCCAAGAGGTGGATAGGTCCCAAATAAGGAGAGATATGGAAAAAGCAGGTCTGATTCCGCCTATTCCTAATTGGAAATGTGTAAGGACGTAGGGATCCATATGGAAACATCGTATCCATTTCGAGGCCCCAGAATGGAGATACGGTCTGGTGCGGTATGGAATGAACGTAGAATCATGGAATCGACTCGATAATACGATTCTCGATTCGAAGTTCATAACCCTAGCCCCATTCCATGCCCATTTTTGGCAGAAGAGGTCTACGAATTCTTTGATTCCAGTTAGTACGAGGGATCCTTCACTCAGAAATTCTAGAAGGTAAACGAAACAAGGGTATCCTGGACAATTGTAAGAATCGGGTTCATTGAGATTCCTGATAGAGTAGATGCTATCACACATAGAATCATACTCAATTCGATGGAATTGTTTGATCTTAAAGGAGATCTTCCCGAATTTCGCACGTGAGGGGTTATTTCTTGGTTTCGTCCAGTCATTAATCACTGGATTCTTTTTAGATAATAGTAGATAGAAAGCTCCTAAGGGGTCCTATTGAAAGCAAGAAAGATAGGTCTGCCATCCACACCAGAATAAATGAAGTTTTCCGAAAAAACCTGCTAGTGGGGGAAGACTTCCTAGGGATAGGAGACATAGGGCTAAAGAGAGAGTGAAAAAAGGGTCCTTTGTGTCCAATCCTCCATAATCTCGAATGGTATCAGTTCCGGTACGCAGACCAAATAATACAATGCAAGCAAAAGTTCCTAGGTTCATCGAGATATCGAACAGCATGTAGGTTATCATGCTCGCATATCCACCCTTTGAGTCTCCAAGAATTCTTCCAATCATTCCATATGCGATTTGACCTATGGACGAAGATGGAAGCATACGTTTCATGCTTGTTTGAGGAATCGCAATGAGATTCTCGAATATCCTGCTAAGAATAGCTAGGATTTCCCGAAGAAGATGCCATTCGTTTGATGAGAAATAAAAAGGAATATTGAAAATTCGAGTGGCTGAAGGAGCGACTTTCGAAGGAAGAGAAAGAAAAGCAAGGACTGGAGTGGGAGAGTCAGAGTCGAAAAGAGAATGCCTCACTTCTTTCTCTCATTCAAAAGCATGCATGAGACTTTCATCTCGCACAGCTCCGAAGTGATAGAAAGAAGAAGTCATCTTCTTTCTTTTTTGATTCCCTTCCTGGGGTATGTATAAGACCGAATCCCTTCGATTTCAAAAAAGGATTCGTAATCCTTCACTTTTCGAGGAATCCTTCATCCGTGGTTGTGAAGGACTGCTTTTTTCAAGCTTTTGACCTTGGTTCTCTAAGAGAAAGTCAGAAAGGTTGAAAAAGAGAACCATCTGATTGGATTCGTTCTCAATAGCCATGAGCGGATCATCTTCGGGCGATTTTGTCGACGCTCCTATTCCCTATTCCACTTGTAGTCTCGGAAGGATGAGAACGAACGATGTAGCCTCTACATCGAGAATTGAAGTCTTGGATACGTCATTAGTCCCATCCTTGGTAGGAACTATCCATAATAACGAACTTGCAAAATGGATTCTGATAAAGAGATTCCTTGTTCCTGACCCTGCTTCCCCTTCCTTCTTATGTGAAGAAGGAAAGGTTCTGTCTTGGTGCAAGTGGGGATAGCATTTCTCTTCTGCATGTCCATAGAGTTTTGAAAAAGCCAAACATCTCAGAGATAGATAGAGGGGTAGAAATTGCTCGAAGGAACCGCACTCCTTCGTATACGTCAGGAGTCCATTGATGAGAAGGGGCTGGGGAATGAACCCAATTCCTACAGTGATGAATGGAAGGGCAATTGAAATTACTGTGGAGTTATCCATTTGTGTATTGATAAGACCATTCACTATTTCTTGAAGCTCGACCTCTCCTCCGGCTGAACCATATAGCCAAGAGAAAGCATGAACCAGAATAGAGAGCCCCACCCATCCGTAAATATTTCATAGTAGCCTCATTCCATTAGACCCTACATCTTTCTGGGTATAGCCAGAGAATAGGTAGGAGCAGAAAGGGAACCGGAGCTACAAAGATAGTTATGAAATGGTTAGCACCGCAGAAAAACATGCCTCCTGTTAATATGAATAACAGAAAGTCTGTTAGAGCTGTTTCTGTCCATTCAATGAACTCTACGGATAGAGGAATACAGAGAGTGGAACATAGTCAAATAAGAAATGGAAAGATTTCGTTGAAATGGTTCGTTTGGAAATTTCCTGAAAAGCGAATCATAGGTTCTTCTCTCCATCGGAAGAATAGGGCCCTTAGTCTCATTACGAGACTTGTTGAAGAGAGGAAAGAGAAGCAAGGTAAATCTTTTTGATCAGAGGTTGAATCAATCATCAGAAGAAGAATTAGGCCAAAAGGGAGGATCCATTCTGGGAAAAGAAAACTTCCATTGAAGAGAAGCAAACGAAAGGCTCTCATAAAAATTCTCGTAGAATCGAGAATGCATTTTGCATTCTATTTTTGCATTTTCTTTTTCGAGCGAGCAATCCCTTTTTTGGGTCCTGCCACTTGTTCTCCTTCTCCTATCGTAAAAAAATGGATTCTATTGTCTACGCCATTTATTCTTCCAAAGAAATCCTTCTCTATAGCATTTCCTCTCTTTTTTTTTTATGTACG